CACGCGAATCGTTTACCTGTAACTATTCAATACCCCTACGAAAAATTGATCACATCTGAGCGTTTCCGCGGCCGAATCCACTTTGAATTTGATAAATGCATTGCTTGTGAAGTATGTGTTCGTGTATGTCCTATAGATCTGCCTGTTGTTGATTGGAAATTGGAAACTGATATTAGAAAGAAACGATTGCTTAATTACAGTATTGATTTCGGAATATGTATATTTTGTGGTAATTGCGTTGAGTATTGTCCAACAAATTGTTTATCAATGACTGAAGAATATGAACTTTCTACTTATGATCGTCACGAATTGAATTATAATCAAATTGCTTTGGGTCGGTTACCAATGTCAGTAATTGACGATTACACAATTCGAACAATTTTAAATTTGCCTGAAATAAAAACTTAAGAACTCATTTTGATCTAAAAGAATGAAGGTTTTTGTTTGGTGAATAACTACAAATATATTCACAATTATATTGATTAGGAAGCGAGAATCGTGTTTTAATTTATATTTAAAATAGATTTCTATGTCTATATTGAGGATTTGAAAATATATAGATTCAAATTACTCTTTCGAGAGATTTGGCCAATAACTATATCTACATCAATCCATATCCATGAAAATGGAATTTTTTTTTTTAGTAATTAAGAACTATTATAAAAAAGTAGAGTTACTTCTTTTTTCCTGACCGAGTCAATAAAGTTATGAAAGATTTTGATTTATTTATCTCTTATTTTATATATAATGGATTTACCTGGACTAATACATGATTTTCTTTTAGTCTTTCTGGGATTGGGTCTTATATTAGGGGGTCTGGGAGTCGTATTACTTCCCAATCCCATTTATTCTGCCTTTTCGTTGGGATTCGTTTTTGTTTGTATATCTTTATTCTATATTCTATCGAACTCCCATTTTGTAGCTGCTGCGCAGCTCCTTATTTACGTAGGAGCCATAAATGTTTTAATCATTTTTGCTGTGATGTTCATAAATGGCTCAGAATATTCCAAAGATTTCCATCTTTGGACCGTGGGAGATGGAGTAACTTCCGTGGTCTGCACAAGTATTTTTGTTTCACTAATTACTACTATTCCAGATACGTCATGGTACGGGATTATTTGGACTACAAAAGCAAACCAGATTATAGAACAAGATCTGATAAGTAATAGTCAGCAAATTGGGATTCATTTATCAACAGATTTTTTTATTCCGTTTGAATTTATTTCAATAATTCTTTTAGTTGCGTTAATCGGCGCAATTGCTGTAGCTCGTCAATAATAACTTTTTAGAACTGGAAAAACCTTGTTATGAGCTATCACATGCATTTCCTTTTTTCTATTTGACTTTGTATATAAAATAGAAATTCTTTATTCATTCGATATATTCCCAATATATTCCTTTACTCGTTATAGTCTAGTCAATCCAATTGGTTAAATTGTTGTTCATATTGAAACGAATCGAGATTGATAAGGAGTTGGTTAATGATGCTCGAACATGTACTTGTTTTGAGTGCTTATTTATTTTCTGTCGGTCTATATGGATTGATTACAAGTCGAAATATGGTTAGGGCTCTTATGTGTCTTGAACTTATATTAAATGCCGTTAATCTCAATTTTGTAACATTTTCTGATTTTTTTGATAGTCGTCAATTAAAAGGAGCCATTTTCTCTATTTTTGTTATAGCTATTGCAGCTGCCGAAGCAGCTATTGGACTCGCTATTGTTTCGTCAATTTATCGTAACAGAAAATCAACTCGTATAAATCAATCGAATTTGTTGAATAAGTAATATTATAATGTAAATTAGAATTTTCATAAATGAATTCAAATTTGCATGTCTGCCACCAAAGATATGATCATGTTATCACAAAGATAAGAAATCAAAGTATTTTGGCACCGTCAATCCAGAAGTAGATTAATAAAAAAAACTCGGGGAACTCATCGATTCATCTAGTACTAGTATTTAAATATATAATTCATTTATCAATTTACTAGATTGAAACTTTATCACGTTCAAAAATGGATAGATCCAATGTCGCATTCAGTAAAGATTTATGATACATGTATCGGGTGTACTCAATGTGTCCGAGCCTGTCCCACGGATGTATTAGAAATGATACCTTGGGACGGATGTAAAGCCAAACAAATAGCTTCTGCTCCAAGAACAGAGGATTGTGTCGGTTGTAAGAGATGTGAATCCGCCTGCCCAACAGATTTCTTGAGTGTTCGGGTTTATTTATGGCATGAAACAACCCGCAGCATGGGTATAGCTTATTAATACGTTACAGAAACCCCTAGTCCATTTTTTTTTACCGCCAAAACCTGTGCTCAAAAATATCTTATTTTTGGGCACAGGTTTTTCTGGTCCAAGCGTATCTTGTCTTTACCACGAACAAATTTCCTTGGTTAACAATAATTGTAGTTTTACCAATATTTGCGGGTTCCTTAATTTTCTTTCTTCCCCATAAAGGTAATAGGGTAATTAGGTGGTATACTATATGT